TAAAGCCGAAGTCAACGAGGGTACTACTATGAAAAAATTAAAACCTCGAGCTCGAGGACGGAGTTATGCAATAAAAAGACCCACTTGTCATATAAGGATTGTATTGAAAGATACATCTTTCTATGAAGAAGAAGATTTCTTTTGCTTAAAAAAATCCGAATGGAAAAAAAAAAAGAAGTACACAGATATGACATATCATTATATGTATAATAGTGGGGGATTATGGGACAAAAAATAAATCCACTTGGTTTCAGACTTGGTACAACCCAAGGTCATCATTCTATTTGGTTTGCACAAGCCAAAAATTATTCCGAGGGTCTACAAGAAGATCAAAAAATACGAAATTGTATCAAGAATTATATACAAAAAAATATGAGAATATCCTCTGGTGTAGAGGGAATTGCACGCATAGAAATTCGAAAAAGAATTGATCTGATTCAAGTCATAATCTATATGGGATTCCAAAAGTTATTACTAGAAGGCAAGACGCGAAGAATCGAAGAATTACAGATGAATGTACAAAAAGAACTTAATTGTGTGAACCGAAAACTCAACATTGCTATCACAAGAATTACAAACCCTTATGGGCACCCTAATATTCTTGCAGAATTTATAGCCGGACAATTAAAGAATAGAGTTTCATTTCGCAAAGCAATAAAAAAGGCTATTGAATTAACCGAACAGGCAGATACAAAAGGAATTCAAGTACAAATTGCAGGTCGCATCGACGGAAAAGAAATTGCACGTGTCGAATGGATCAGAGAAGGTAGGGTTCCTCTACAAACCATTCGAGCTAAAATTGATTATTGTTCCTATGGAGTCCAAACGGTCTATGGAGTATTAGGCATCAAAATTTGGATATTTGGGGAATAAGAATGGGGAATAAGAATACTTTCCTTGTCTTTACTCTTTACACTATATCCATTGATAAAAAAAAATAGAATAAAAAAAACTTTTTCTCTTAAATCAAAAAAATAAGCAATTCTGTAAGGTTGAATAAAAATTTGATTGATGATTTCATATAATTGCTATGCTTAGTGTGTGACTCGTTGGTTTTTTTTATAGGATAGAATTCCAAAAAAATGGACAGACCCCTACTGTGAACTAATAACTATAGAACTAATAACCAACTCATCGTTTCACATTATCTGGATACAAAAGAGCAGTCAAGATATGATATATTGGTCATATCATTGTAGCAACTGAAATCTTTCTTGCATAAAAAAAAATCAATCTGATTATGATATAAAAAAAGTATGCAGATAAAAGGAAGGTTGAGAGAAAGAAAGAAAAAGAATATCAATGATATAGGATTCCAATATATGTAAGGTTTATGAGTCATCTCATAAAAGGCAGTGTAATAAAGCATCAATACTGATTCATCCATAACTATATGAATCTATTCATAGAAAAAAATCAAGAGCCTCGAGCCAATAAAGACTGAGAAGATTGACTCAAGAACAAATTTCATGAGGGGCTCCATTATAGAATTCAAACCTAACCATTAATTGCGAAGCGATGGGAACGATGGAACCTATGAATACGTAAGATTCTATTGAAAAATGAATCCTAATAATTCATTAGGGGGGATGGCGGAACGAACCAGGGACCAATTCATTTATTCCGAGAATTCATGAGCTAACCCTACAACTAAGATAGATATTGAAAGAGTAAATATTCGCCCGCGAAAGTTTTTATTAGATTAATCAATCTTCTTTTCCATTACTCAATCTTGTTCGATCCAATATGATAATATGATCGATCAAAGGCAAAACAAAATAAAGATTCGTTATAAAAAAACGACATTATCTATAAATAAAAATAATTATCTAGAAAAAAAAATACATGTTTAAGTATATATCCAAACAAGATATAGAAATTTCTAATAGATTAGATGAAATCTCAAAGAATCCATGATTCAGTATATTGTCATAAAATTATAAAATTCGAATCGTTTCATTCGCGAGGAGCCGGATGAGAAGAAACTCTCATGTCCGGTTCTGTAGTAGAGGTGGAATTGAGAAAGAACCATCAACTATAACCCCAAAAGAACCCGATTTCGTAAACAACATAGAGGAAGAATGAAAGGAATATCTTATCGAGGTAATCGTATTTGTTTCGGTAAATATGCTCTTCAGGCACTTGAACCCGCTTGGATCACATCTAGACAAATAGAAGCAGGGCGACGAGCAATGACAAGAAATGTGCGCCGTGGTGGAAAAATATGGGTACGTATATTTCCAGACAAACCAGTTACAGTAAGACCTACGGAAACACGTATGGGTTCGGGTAAAGGATCTCCCGAATATTGGGTAGCTGTCGTTAAACCAGGTAGAATACTTTATGAAATGGGGGGAGTAGCAGAAAATATAGCCAGAAAGGCTATTTCAATAGCGGCGTCCAAAATGCCTATACGAACTCAATTTATGATTTCGGGATAGGAACGTAGAACCAAAGGAAAGAAGTCTTGGGGATAAAAAAACAATTGCAGGTTTCTTTTTGACAAACAATATTTCTTTTTTTTTTTACTTCGCCCTTTGCATTAACATTGAAAGAACAGATTAAAAAATGATATGATTCAACCTCAAAGCCATTTGAATGTAGCGGATAACAGCGGGGCCCGAGAATTAATGTGTATTAGAATCATAGGAGCTAGTAATCGCCGATATGCTCATATCGGTGACATTATTGTTGCTGTGATCAAGGAAGCATTACCAAACACACCTCTAGAAAGATCAGAAGTGATCAGAGCTGTAATTGTACGTACTTGTAAAGAACTTAAACGTGACAACGGTATGATAATACGATATGATGATAATGCTGCAATTGTGATTGATCAAGAAGGAAATCCAAAAGGAACTCGAGTTTTTGGTGCGATTGCCCGAGAATTGAGACAGTTAAATTTCACTAAAATAGTTTCATTAGCACCTGAGGTATTATAAGATGAGATCATACGTAATATAGTTCTATTATACATAGTATTTGGATGAAATAGATTAATTAGTGGATTAGGTTGTATCTGACGCATATCCCTTTATTTAATAAAAAAAATATAAAAATAAATAAAAAATAGCATGTTGATTATATCAAAAATGGGAGGCAACCCAAAATTTAGTTTATCATGGGTAGGGATACTATTGCTGACATAATAACCTCTATACGAAATGCTGACATGAATAGAAAAGGGACGATTCAAATAGCATCCACTAACATCACGGAAAACATTGTTAAAATACTTTTAAGAGAAGGTTTTATCAAAAACGTGAGGAAGCATCAGGAAAACAACAAATATTTTTTGGTTTTAACCCTACGACATAGAAGGAATAGGAAAGGACCCTATCGAACTATTTTAAATTTAAAACGTATCAGTAGGCCTGGCCTACGAATCTATTCGAACTATCAACGAATTCCTAGAATTTTAGGCGGGATGGGGATTGTAATTCTTTCGACTTCTCGAGGTATAATGACAGACCGAGAGGCTCGACTTGAAAGAATCGGCGGAGAAATCTTGTGTTATATATGGTAATCTTTCTGATATCCGAATTGGATCCGGAATTTCCTATTTGTCAAAAGAAAAAAGGGTGGGTTAGTTGATATCATTCCTACTACATTAGGTGATACTTCTAGGGCTTTTACCTAGAATGAAAGAACAAAAAAATGGATTCATGAAGGTTTCATTAATGAATCACTTCTCCTTCTAAATGGTATGTATGCTCGGGGTTTTTCGATAATGAAGATCTAATTCTAGGTTATGGTTCATGAAGGATCCGACGGAGTTTTATACGTATACGATGGGGGGAGAGGGGCAAAATTGAAGTAAGTCATTATGATTCAACCAGAGGGCGTATAATTTATAGATGCCACAACAAGGATTCGAATGATTAGGTTGTTTTTTCAACTTCAGCATTCCCTTCATGGGGATACAATTTGAGGTTCAACATTTCAAGAAACTTATTTTCTTCCAATAAATAGAGTCAGAATTAAGTTAAGGAACGACAACTATGAAAATAAGGGCCTCCGTTCGTAAAATTTGTGAAAAATGTCGACTGATCCGTAGGAGGGGACGAATTATAGTAATTTGTTCTAATCCGAGACATAAACAAAGACAAGGATAATCTTTTGAAAAGGGGCTCTCTAACGTAAAGGACCCAATGAAAAAAATAGGATCTGTTTTGACATGAAATGGATATATCCATATATCTCGAATTTCTATTTATGAGATGATAAAGTATGGCAAAATCTAGACCAAGAACTGGTTCACGTACGAATGCCCGTAGTGGTTCACGTAAAAGTACACGTAGAATACCAAAGGGAGTTATTCATGTTCAAGCAAGTTTCAACAATACCATTGTGACTGTTACAGATGTACGGGGTCGGGTAATTTCTTGGTCCTCCGCCGGTACTTGTGGATTCAATGGTACAAGAAGGGGGACGCCATTTGCTGCTCAAACCGCAGCAGGAAATGCTATTCGGACAGTAGTAGATCAAGGTATGCAACGAGCAGAAGTCATGATAAAAGGTCCTGGTCTCGGAAGAGATGCAGCATTACGAGCTATTCGTCGAAGTGGTATACTATTAAATTTCGTACGTGATGTAACCCCTATGCCACATAATGGCTGTAGACCTCCTAAAAAAAGACGTGTGTAGAAATGAAAATAAAAGAGATTTCAAGAGAAATAAACGATTCAATGATCTGATCAAATAATATTATTATGGTTCGAGAGAAAGTAAGAGTATCTACTCGGACACTACAGTGGAAGTGTGTTGAATCAAGAGCAGACAGTAAGCGTCTTTATTATGGACGCTTTATTCTATCTCCACTTATGAAAGGGCAAGCCGATACAATAGGCATTGCGATGCGAAGAGCTTTGCTTGGGGAAATAGAAGGAACATGTATCACCCGTGCAAAATTTGAAAAAATACCACATGAATATTCTACCATAGTAGGTATTCAAGAATCAGTACATGAAATTTTAATGAATTTAAAAGAAATTGTATTG